TTTTGACAGTGTCTTGTAGTTGTAAATCCTAGATGTGAAAATAGGTGGAATTCCTGAAGAAAGGCTATAAGAAGAATAGGTGGAAATCAATATGCAAAAAGAAAAAACAATGGCTAATGCCAGAAAAAGAATCAATCTATAAATAGAGTTCAGGTTCGAATTCCGTTAGGAATATCTATAATCTTAGCGAAATGAAAGAATTCCTCATGATTCTTAATTTATCTACTTGATCTTTTTGAAAATGAGGTCGTTGAACTTGAAACTTCACTTATTGAATTGAGTTAAAGAATGGAATTGGATTCAGTTGGATCGTATCAGTGAAATCGAGTACTAACTCCCATTTCTTATTGGATTAAGGGCTCAACTTTCTTTCGGACATTTTTTTGTTTTTTAGGTTTGCAAAATGAAAGAAGACTCTCTTTTGATTATTTTTTCTTATGAGAATTGATCCTACTACTTCTGGTCCTGGGGTTTCCACACTTGAAGAAAAAAACCAGGGGCGTATCGTTCAAATCATTGGTCCGGTACTGGATGTAGCCTTTCCGCCGGGAAAGATGCCTAATATTTACAACGCTTTAGTAGTTAAAGGTCAAGATACTCTTGGCCAAGAAATTAATGTGACTTGTGAGGTACAGCAATTATTAGGAAATAATCGAGTGAGAGCTGTAGCTATGAGTGCAACAGATGGTCTGATGAGAGGGATGGAAGTGATTAACACAGGAGCTCCTCTAAGTGTTCCAGTTGGTGGAGCGACTCTCGGACGAATTTTCAACGTTCTTGGAGAACCTGTTGATAATTTAGGTCCTGTAGATACACGCACAACATCTCCTATTCATAGATCTGCGCCTGCCTTTATACAGTTAGATACCAATTTATCGATTTTTGAGACAGGGATTAAAGTAGTGGATCTTTTAGCTCCTTATCGCCGTGGAGGAAAAATCGGACTTTTCGGAGGGGCTGGAGTAGGTAAAACAGTACTCATCATGGAATTGATCAACAACATTGCCAAAGCTCATGGAGGCGTATCCGTATTTGGCGGAGTAGGTGAACGTACTCGTGAAGGAAATGACCTTTACATGGAAATGAAAGAATCGGGAGTCATTAATGAACAAAATATTGCAGAATCAAAAGTAGCCCTAGTCTATGGTCAGATGAATGAACCGCCGGGAGCTCGTATGAGAGTTGGTTTAACTGCCCTAACCATGGCGGAATATTTCCGGGATGTTAATGAACAAGACGTACTTCTATTTATCGACAATATTTTTCGTTTCGTCCAAGCAGGGTCCGAAGTATCTGCTTTATTAGGGAGAATGCCTTCTGCTGTAGGTTATCAACCGACTCTTAGTACAGAAATGGGTTCTTTGCAAGAAAGAATTACTTCTACCAAAGAGGGATCCATAACTTCCATTCAAGCAGTTTATGTCCCTGCGGACGATTTGACTGACCCCGCCCCTGCCACAACATTTGCACATTTAGATGCCACTACTGTATTATCCAGAGGACTGGCTGCCAAAGGGATCTATCCAGCAGTAGATCCTTTAGATTCAACGTCAACCATGCTTCAACCTCGGATCGTTGGCGAGGAACATTATGAAACTGCGCAAAGGGTTAAGCAAACTTCACAGCGTTACAAAGAACTTCAGGACATTATAGCTATTCTTGGGTTGGACGAATTATCCGAAGAGGATCGTTTAACTGTAGCAAGAGCACGAAAAATTGAGCGTTTCCTATCACAACCCTTCTTCGTAGCAGAAGTATTTACGGGTTCCCCGGGAAAATATGTTGGTCTAAGAGAAACAATTAGGGGATTTCAACTGATCCTTTCCGGAGAATTAGATAGTCTTCCTGAGCAGGCCTTTTATTTGGTAGGTAACATCGATGAAGCTACCGCGAAGGCTCTGAACCTAGACGAGGAGAGCAAATCGAAGAAATGACCTTAAATCTATGTGTACTAACTCCTAATCGAATTATTTGGAATTCGGAAGTGAAAGAAATCATTTTATCTACTAATAGTGGTCAGATTGGTGTATTACCAAATCACGCCCCCATTGCCACGGCTGTAGATATAGGCATTTTGAGAATAGGTCTGAAGGGACAATGGTTTACAATAGCCTTGATGGGTGGTTTCGCTAGAATAGTCAATAATGAAATAACCGTTTTAGTAAACGATGCGGAAAGGGGTAGTGACATTAATCCAAAAGAAGCTCAGCAAACTCTTGAAATAGCGGAAGCTAACTTGAGTAGAGCTGAAGGGAAAAGACAAACAATTGAGGCGAATTTAGCTCTCAGACGAGCTAGAACGCGAGTAGAGGCTATTAATGCAATCTCGTAATTAGTTGTTGGCGTGGCCAAATAATAAAAAGAGGTTGTGTTTATATACTCTTTTTTTGATTCTGCCGACTCAATCAAGGGTAATCGGATTCTGATGCAAGGAAAAAATCAATCAATTCAATAGAATAGGAGTAGCAGGGAATGGAAAAGGTACAAAATAAATAACAAAGAATAAAGAAGGCGGGTAGAAATACTTATTAGATACCATTGACTGCGGTATCTAATAAGTTCTACCTACTATTGGATTTGAACCAATGACTCCTGCCGTATGAAAGCAATACTCTAACCACTGGGTTAAGTAGGTTATTTATCATCACAAAGAGAAACAAAAGAAACCCCTCACATTGATGGATTATAGATAGAATTTGACTTCTAAGCAATATTCTCACAGGAAACATATGAGAGATCAATCATGTCTTGTCAAGATGAATAGTACTATTCATCTTGACAAGACATGAAATACAAAGTAAAATATTTCTCACAAATAAAAGGGCTATAGCTCAGTTAGGTAGAGCACCTCGTTTACACGCGCGCCAATGTTTTTCAAAGGAGTCCATCATGCAATCAACAGAATTTCTCTTATTGAGAAATTGATGTCTTACTCCATGGATTCGAGAGAACAAGAGCCTGACAAATATTTGATTGGTCCAATTATGTAGGGTGCCCATTTGGGCACTAAAATCGAACCCATCATAGATTTGATAATTGATAAGGTCAATATTCAGACCACTCAATGCTAGGTAGAATGAGTAGAAGGACCTCAAAAAAATATCTTTTCGTCCTATGAACTTTAAGGTGTATAAAGTTTCATATTTGACGCTTTGAGCAGAGCGATAGAGACTACATTTCACTTAGGTTGATCTAGGCCATAGGCAGACCTACGTCAAGCCAACTCTTCTTTGAAACACTTTGGTATTGCTCATGAGCAGAAATACAAATACTGAATCATAGCACGTGGAGCCATCTTGTTATCTTTTTATCAAGAAAAATATGGCGGACTAGCTGATCTTTCTATCAGTTGATGAAAGAGCCCAATGCAAAAAAAAAATGCATGTTGGGTCTTTGAAACAGGTCAAATCATTTCGATAATAAAACGTTTGATCTGTTTTACCGAGAATGTCTACGGTTCGAGTCCGTATAGCCCTAATTTGGTAATGAATTGAAAATGAAAAAAAAAAAAATGGCATTTCTTTTTCTTTCTATCTTACTAATTCTTTAGTGTCTTTATAGTATTCTAGTATACTTTTCTCATTATTATATTGTTTGTAGTTGGCCGGGTGCTTGTTCCATCGGAATAGAATCATTCCAGCACACTCGCTCTTTTGGGATCGTTCGAAGCATAAAACTAATAAAAATGTAAAAATGAAGTTCAATGGACCCAACCGGTGTTTTGAAATTTCGGATAAACAAACCTATTCTTCATATTCATTAATCTTCATGGTGCTATTACATAATATGATGATTTTTACCTCTGACCACAATCAAGAGGCCCTTTTCTCTTTTTGTATACCCAAAAGAAGGGGATTTTTGATTTTTGAAGGAAAAATCATGACATGAGCCCGGGTTGGGTAAAAAAAACTACAACGAGACCCAAGACAAATGGAATCAAATAATAAATCATATGGGTCTTAGGCTGGCTGTTATACAATCTATATTTGTATCCCAATTTTCTACTCCAAACCAATTGCCCATCATTCAAAATTCCAATTCTACCGATGCTTACTTTCTACAATAATATTAGGGTTGGAATTTGGCTGAATTAGCAATCCCCTGACCCGTCGCTTTTATTGTGCGGAAAAGCAGTCCCAAGAATTTATTGTCTTGTCTCAAAGATAATGAATTAATTGTCTTTTAATCCATTAGTGTTTGCCCCCTTTCGATTTCCGTGAGTTGGTTTTATCATTTAGCATTTTGTCTGCCGAATCGTCCGCTAACTCGCGATTCCATTAAAAATTAAAAATATCCTTTTTTTTTATAGATCAGAATCACATCATTTATCATTTGACTGACTCTATCGCCGTGCTGCGCCCCAGTGTATAGGTTTGCTTCAAAACAACTTTTTTACTGATATGAAACCTAATTTCGAGTACAAAAGACCCATATTTGGAATGAGTCTTTGAAGACTTCAAACTCTCATTTCATAACTCGACTTTTTGGGGGCGCAAGCCGGGCGACGAGATAGTATAGGTTCAAAGCAAAGCCTATAATTGGAATTTTCCGATAGAGAATCCACGAGTTGTTATATCTTATATCTAAGGCCCTTTTTCAAATCTATTTAATCTTAAACAGGGAGAGATAATAGAATCGATCAATGCATTCTGTAAAAGCAATAATTTGCTATTATGGATCGTAATGAAAAAAATAATACCAATAGCATATGAGTCTTTTCATATTATTCATTATTATTCTCTTAGCTAATAATATATTCATCTTACTAATACACATGAATTTCATAAGATTTCACCTTTATTTATTTATCTTTATTTATTTAATTGCTATAGAATTAGAATTGTAAACTCAATGTGAAGTAATGTCTTTAGAGATACCCCGAGGTGCTGTGAAAGCAAGGCAAGAAAGTCTTATTTGTATAAGAACAGGATATGTCTATACCATATCAAAATAGAATTGAAGTAAGTGTAAGATTGAATTTTCTATTTCTATTGGATGAA